GCACAAAACCATCCATTCTGGTTCTACATTTGTTCGAATAAAATGTTTAGCTAATTCCATGCGTCTAACCAAAAAATCCTTTCTTCTTCGAATTTTTCTATCTTCCCATTCGTTTCCAGCGGACTCTTCGTCTCCTAATTCCTTCCATTCTACCAATGAATTATCTATAATAATTCGCAAATCCAAATCGGCTAATTGTTCTCTGATAGCACCTGCTCCTGTAGAGATTTCCCGATTTCGAAATGTCTCAAAGCCTTGGGTAGTAAAAAAAAGCGGGATGCTGTATTTCCAGGATTGGATTTCATACTCGAATAAACCTCGTAATCGTAAGAAAGTAGGTTTTTTCACTATGGGCCTAGCAAAAGAAAAATTGAGATAGGTTTATATTGGATTCCCCCCTTAAAAATCGGACGTGAAGGTTTCCTCTCATCCGGCTCAAGTAGTTACACCAAATAAGGAAGGGAGTTCTTTATTTTTTTACTTTGTTCAATAAAAAAAAAAGAAAACCCTACAAAGAACTACTCCTTACTCAAGTTTCCAGCAAGGACCAACCTTTCATTAATTCATTTTTCTTTTTACTTTAACTTTCTGAATGACTTATTTACGACAAAATTGAAATGTGAAATTCTTGAGTAGTCTGCTTCCCTTCAAATGATGAATCCCCCCTTAAAGGAATACTTTTGGACTCGTAAGGGATTTACTTGTCTATATATTGTTTCGTTCCATTCGATCTTTTAGGTCCCTACTCACCTCGACGGTTATGTCATGATGTCCCTTGAAGCATATATGCGATAGATAGACTTCTGTAACCATGCCCTATTTGCTTGCTTGAACGGAATCTCTCTCTAAAAGAAATGGAATGGCTAATTCCACGAAAAAATCTTTTTTTTTTCACGAGGTATAACTAGCAATTCCCATTTATCTGTTACGGGATCGACCATGGATCAACTCCCCTTTCATTTAGAGTATTGAATACACCCATAATTCTGAGCTTCATGTTACTCCTTCCAAGACACATGTCAGAGTCGGGGGCATCCCAATCAGATTGAATGGGATGACAGTTTATTAGTCTGAATCTGTAAAATGCAAATTTCGATCAAATCACACATCGCAGTATACTAGGCCTTCTAATTCCTTAAGGGGCTTATCTAAAAGATTCGCGATATAACTCGGAAGACGTTTCAAATACCACACGTGAGTTACTGGACATGCGAGTTTGATGTATCCCATTTGATATCTTCGTATCCGAGAATCAACAAATTCCACCCCGCATTCTTCACAAAATTTCGGGTCCTCTTTTTCAGCTCCAATCACTCGATAATTTCCACAAGCACAAATTCCACTTTTTATGGGTCCAGAGATTCTTTCACAAAACAATCCATCTTTCTCCGGTTTATTGGTTTTATAATGAAAAGTATAGGGTTTTGTCACCTCTCCAACTATCTCTCCATTGGGTAGGATTTTGTTGGCCCAAGCCTTTATTTGTTGAGGAGACACTGATCCAATTCGAAGTTGTTGATGTTTATATCGGTCGATCATAGAATAGAAATTCTGATTCATTCAGATCAAACTTCCTTCCTATTAATCTGGAAGTTCTTCTCAGATACAAGGAAATGATTCAGTTCTAGAGCCAAAGATCGTAGTTCTCGAACGAGCAATCGAAAAGATTCTGGAGCATCCTCAGGGTTAGGTACTATTCCTCCAATGATCGTAGCACCAAGTAATTCTTGACGAGCTCTAATATGATCAGATTTATAAGTAAGCATCTCTTGTAAAATATGAGCAACACCAAACCCCTCTAGAGCCCAAACTTCCATTTCCCCTACTCGTTGTCCCCCTTGCTTGGCCCTTCCTCTAAGGGGTTGTTGTGTAACAAGTGCGTAATGTCCACTCGAACGCCCATGGATTTTATCATCAACTTGATGAATTAATTTTAGGATATAGGACTTGCCTATTAGAACAGGTTGTTCAAAAGGATCTCCTGTTCTTCCATCAAATATTCTGCTTTTTCCCGGATACTCGGGTTCAAATACCCATGGATTTTTTGTTTGCTTACTGGCTTCATATAATTCAGAAAAGACTAGTTTTCTTGAAGCCTCTTGCTCATATCTCTCATCAAAAGGTGCTATTCTATAATGTCTTTTTAGCAGATCCCCCGCTAACCCGAGCGAACATTCAAATATCTGCCCCACATTCATTCGTGAGGGTACCCCTAATGGGTTGAAGACCATATCAACAGGTGTTCCGTCTTGCAAGTAGGGCATATCTTGTCTAGACAAAATTTTAGAAATGATACCTTTATTCCCATGTCTTCCAGCTACTTTATCGCCCACTTTTATTTCACGTTTCTGTGAAATATATACACGAATTCTTTCTGGATTATAACTGGAACCCCCCTTTTTCTGGATCCATCTCACATCAATAACTCGGCCCCTTCCACCTATAGGTAGTTTTAGAGAAGTTTCTTTTGCAGTGGATACCTGAATGCCAAGTATGGCTC